TTTTCAAAGGCTAGTCAAAAGAAAAAGGAAACTTTTTTTATTAATAATTTGTAATAAGGGAATTAAGTAAAAGGGATTAAAAATGCAAGTACAATAAAAAAAAGTTCAGCAATACATTGCCAAAAAGTAATATTTTCATCTATTTTGTATCGTTTTGGCGGCATGGCCGAGTGGTAAGGCGGAGGACTGCAAATCCTTTTTCCCCAGTTCAAATCCGGGTGTCGCCTGATTCTAATTCAAAAATTCATAAAAGACCCGAAATCCCTTATTTATTGATATAATCTAAAACTCACCGAACTGTTCCCCAGCCGAGGGAAAAGCCGGGGTCTCTTGATACGTACTTGATTCTAAGCATCTAGGATTCTCAAATGAAAGGTGAAATTTGAAATCCTTATGCTTAGGATTCAAGGAAAGATTATAGTAATATAGTAAGTATATAAGTAGTAGTAAGTATATAAGTAGTAGAAGAGAATCAAAAAGTCTTGATCGACCTTCGACTACTAGTAGGTTGGTTATTGACTGGACCTTGAATTCGATTGGATAGTCGGAGATGATAACTAACTAATTAGTAGTTAGTAATTGTGGAAAATCGGAATATATTTTGTATACAAAACAAACTCAAATCAAAAGAATCTCTGAGTACTCAGGTATTCGATTAATATTCGATTGGATAACTGACCCTTTTTTATATTTATAGATTTTTCTAGAATAGAAAAAGTTCAAAAAGATCTTCTTTTCCACCGGTCAAAAGTGGAATAGATTCTTAAAAATTGTCTAGGAATTAATTATATGTATGTGTCTTTATTAGATTGGTTCATGAAATTAAAAGTCCGAAATAAAAATACTTTTTTGACTCTGTACCATTGATTTCACTATTATTAGTAAACAATAATGGAATAATTTCTTCATATTCATAGAGATAGGGGACATAATTCACATGGATATTGTAAGTCTTGCTTGGGCTGCTTTAATGGTAGTTTTTACGTTTTCCCTTTCACTTGTAGTATGGGGAAGAAGTGGACTTTAGAAAGACTATTTAACTAAATAAATTTAGTTTTGAGTTGAGGAATCAAACTATATCAATTGTTTTGTAGATCGTTCCGCAAAGTGTTTTAAAAGAAAAAAAAGAAAAATGTCAATCAAAGAGGAATTTTAGTAATTCCCATGTTTCTATTTTGAAAAGAAATAGAGATGATAGGAAATTTATTTCAAACTAATTTTTCCTAAATTCTCTATTTCTCCGAACGGACTCTTATCCAAGGACAATGTGTAACAACAGACCCCTTTTCTTTTGTTTTCCTCATTCAAGAGAAAACCGTTCTGTTATTAATTTTAATTGAATCGAATTTCAATAGGGGTATGCGTACTTTCTAGAAGAAAGAACATAGACATAGTAGTTCTTCAACAAGATATACACATAATAAGATCTTGACTCGGGCGAGTCGCATATTTGGCACTTATCGTTTGTTTTAATATTTTTGAAAATCGACTCATTTTATATCATGGTTTAAGTATTACAAATTAATGAGGTTTACTATTCGAAGAAGTTTCCATACCATAGAACTCTTTAGATCATCGATCAACCAGTCAATCAATTCAATTACTTTACTTCTCGGGAATGATAAAAAAAGATTACTAAGTTGGTTTTCTTATTTCTTTTTTTTATTAATATAGGCCATACCCATATTATTTTTGATTCTTTCGGTGGATGCTGGGATTTCTTTTTGAAATAATAGGAAATCTAAGAATTCAAACTGTAAAATAAAAGTAAGGGTTGCCTTTCAATTATTTCGGATTCATCAGAATCAATCTATCAAATAGATGTAATGTATTAAAAAAATACAATTTAGATCGCTATATACCTAACATATATGAGGATACATATTATAGATTGATCTATATCAAATTAAGTCTGTATATTTACTTTATAGAATATAGAATTCTAGTACAACTTTCTACACTACAAAAAACAAAAAAACACCAGTCTAATGGATAGTATGGTAGAAAGATTCATATATGAATCTTTCTACCATACTATCCAATTTCATCGAATACTGGTAATTCTAGCCTGCTCATCTCATTTAAGATAAGAACCGAAATTGGAATTTTTTTTTCTTTCCGTTTTTTAAATCATTAAAAAAAAAGTAAAGTCTCATTCAAATTAATCATTTTGGCTGACCGTTTTTACATAGATAATAAGTAAAAAAGCGGTAGGAACTAGAATGAAGAGTGCAGTAGCAATAAATGCGAGAATATTTACTTCCATAATCTCATCGTTTTTTTTACTTCGCAATAACTCGGGATTTAATCCCATAGAGATGATAAGAATTTCGCCAGGAAATTCAATAGGATGAATTCCATCTTAATGATATTTAATCGGATTAATATCATGAATAACAATATCTGAGCTATCATATCAATTCGCCGTCGCGAATTGAATAGTATAACATAGGAAGATCTTTTATCCATACTGAATTCAAAATAAAGTAGAATTCCTGATCTAATCAAAAATTCCTTTACTTTTTTTTATCATTCCTTTTTCTATAACCTACTGTCTTCCTTGTACAATCAATCATCTAATGAAGTCTCATCTGATCACTTATCCACTTCCATTGGTTACAAAACCCCAAAAACCAACGTTGATCTTTTATTTATTAATATCCTCCCCTTTTTTCTTAAGTTAGTACTAAGAAACATATATGAAAAACTCAACGTGCAATTTGAATGAGATAGAATGTTTCAAATTGAAATTTGTTAGTTTTAATGATTGAGCTGGCACAAAATCGGAGATAGAAGGAGAGATAGGATTAATCTGAAAAGTATTTTGTCAAGGTAACTATATAATTCAATAATTCAAGTTTGTTTGATGAGAAATAAATGAAAAAAGAAAGAAAAAAGAATCATAAAAATCCCTATTGAGAGGGAAATTTTATTGTCTTCCATCTCCCAGAAAGGAGAAAGATGAATTGATATATTTTATTGGTTATTGGATCCGTCGGGACTGACGGGGCTCGAACCCGCAGCTTCCGCCTTGACAGGGCGGTGCTCTGACCAATTGAACTACAATCCCCGGGAACTGAGGTATAGAATATCCTTTTTTTGATGATTTGATTCAAATCATTTCTAATTAGAATTCTCGTGTTGGAACAGAAACGCGAGTGCTATTTTGATATCCACATGAATATGCACTTTAGTGAACACCACACAAATTACTAGTAATTTTTCTTCATGATTTTCAATCAAATTGAAAAATCGATTGAGAATCAATCTTTCAATAAAGAAAAGGAATCTTGTTACTTATTAATCTTCTTTTTAAGTATAAAAAATTAATTAAATATACTTAAAAAGAAGATTAAGATCTTGATATAAATTACGATCATTATTATATCACCATACAAATTTACCGGAACAAATAAATCGAGCAAACAAAAAAAAATAAAGGATAAAAAAAGAGTATATAGCAGAAAATAGGATTCGTTTATTCCGCGTATCAGCCATTTATAGAGGACAAATATCTTCATCTCATAGCAGATGAGCGAATTTTTGGGCCGAGCTGGATTTGAACCAGCGTAGACATATTGCCAACGAATTTACAGTCCGTCCCCATTAACCGCTCGGGCATCGACCCAGGAAGAATCAATTTTCTTCTTATTGATAATTCATGATCAACTTCCTTTTGTAGTACCCTACCCCCAGGGGAAGTCGAATCCCCGCTGCCTCCTTGAAAGAGAGATGTCCTGAACCACTAGACGATGGGGGCATACACGTCCAACTGCCTATATTCATAGTATGAATAGTTTTTTGAAATTGTCAATATAATCTAATAATTCTAATGAGAAATTAGATTCAAAGGATCTTTCCCTAGTAATATATGTACATAGATACATTTTCCATGTATATACATAGTGACTATGTCAAAAATTGGCTAAGACTAAAAGGGCCCTTTTAACTCAGTGGTAGAGTAACGCCATGGTAAGGCGTAAGTCATCGGTTCAAATCCGATAAGGGGCTTTTTTTTAGTTTCATTTTTTCATATTTCATTCATATATCATTCATATATCATATAAAAGGCCATCGTGTTTCTATTTGATGGGGAATCGAAATATTGTTTGTTGATTTGTTTAAAGTAAAAACAACTATATAAGTATAAAAACAACTATATAAGTATAAATAGTTATAAGTCTAAATAATTAGACTATATTATAGTCATAATAGTTATAAACTAGAGTATTTATAAAGTTGAATAATTATTCATTATAATGATAATGAATAATTATAATATAAGTCGTCTCTCGAATCACCAAATATTCCTATTTTCTATTATTTGAATATAATCCATTGGAATGGAAAGGTTCGAAATCAACAAATGAAAAAGTAAGTGGACCTGGCCTATTGAATCATTACTATATCCGCTATTCTGATATTTAAATTTGTATAGAATTGGAACAGTTGATTTTTTTTATTTCTTTAGCTTTCGATTTAAACTTTGCATAAATTTGTCGATATTTCCAATTAATTTTTTGTGTTCCTAATTATTCCATATCATATATAGGAATAATTTGATTATTCTCTTCGTTGATAGAGAGGAGAAACTTTTATTACAAATCACAAATTCATTTTCAATTTCACTATTTTTCTTTAATTCCAAAGCGGAATTAATTTCTATCTTATCTATCGAATAAGATTTAGCTATATCCATCGTATCGTGGCTTCATGTACCAACTATTTCTATATCCATGCATCCCGTATTTTTGTTCCGACAATGGGATGGAGAATATATGCGGGAAAGAAACTTTCATTTCCAGTTTCTATTTTTTTCTTATTTTTTGAATATCATATTTAATTATTAATATATTTAGATATTATTATAAATAAATAAATATTATAAATAAATTATAAATAAAAAAAAAATCAATATATTATAATTTAAATATTATAATTTAAATAGTAATGGAATTTTTTCTTTTTCTGACAGATAAAAAAATAAAAAGTAAAAAAAC